TTACTCGACCCCGTACATCTGTAACAGTCACAATGGTATTGTTGAAACTTGCTTGAACATGAATAACTCCCTTGGGGATTCTACGTGTATTCTTACGTGAACCAATACGTCTATTTCTACGCGAACCAATTTTTGGTATAGGTTTTGCCATATTTTATCATCTCATAAATATAAGTCAGAGATATATGGATATATCCATTTCATGTCAAAACAGATCTTTATTCTTTTTTTTTTTTTTTTTACTTATTTTATTTATTTGTACATCTGTACATCGGGTCCTTTAGATTTCGAGAGTCTTTTTGTTTTAGAAAGATTATCCTTGTCTTTGTTTATGTCTCGGGTTAGAACAAATTACTATAATTCGTCCCCGCCTACGGATCAATCGACATTTTTCACAAATTTTACGAACGGAGGCCCTTATTTTCATATTTGTCATTCCTTTTTTTAATTCCGAATCTACTTATTGGAAGAAAATAAGTTTCTTGAAATTTTGAATTTCGAATTGTATCCTCACGAAAGAATGTTGAAATTGAAAAAACCGCCTAATCATTCAAGTCTTTGCTTTGGAGTCTCTAAATTATACGCCCTTTGGTTGAATCATAAGGACTTACCTCAATTTTTAGTCTATTTCCTGGTAGTATACGTATAAAACTACATGAAATCCTTTACGAAACAAAAACCGGAATAATTTTTTTGTTATCTAAACGAATCCGGAAGATACATACCATCGGTAAGTTGTTCAGTAATTAAACCCTCATGAATTCATTTTTGTTGTTTCATTCCAGGTAAAACCGCTTTGAAGTATCAACTAATGTAAGAGGGATAATATTATAAACTTGTCCTTTCTCTTTTTTCACAAATATGACCGTGTCGGCTATTAGAAAGATTACCATATATAACACAAAACTTCTCCGCCGATTCCTTCTAGTCGAGCCTTTCGGTCTGTCATTATACCTCGAGAGGTAGAAAGAATTACAACCCCCATTCCGCCTAAAATTCTAGGAATTCGTTGATAGTTAGAATATATTCGTAGACCGGGTCGACTGATCCGTTTTAAATTTAAAACAGTTCTATATGGTCCTTTCCTATTTCTTCTATGTCGTAGGGTTAAAACCAAAAAATATTTATTGCTTTCTTGATGTTTTCTCACGTTTTCAATAAAACCTTCTTGTAAAAGGATTTTAACAATATTTTCAGTGATGTTAGTAGATGGTATTCGAACTGTTCTTTTTTTATTCATGTCAGCATTTCGTATAGAGGTTATTATGTCAGCAATAGTGTCTTTACTCATGATAAACTAAGATTTTTGTTTCCCCCGAATTTTGATATAATCAACATGCTCTTTTTCTTTTTTTCTGAATTTTTTAATATTTATGAATTATTAAAGATATATACGTGATAGATAAACAATTTACTCATTAATTAAATAAATTAAATCAATTTCATTCAAATACTATATTAAGGTCTTCCCCTATAATACTTCAGGTGCTAATGAAACTATTTTAGTGAAATTTAACTGTCTTAATTCCCGGGCGATCGCGCCGAAAATTCGGGTTCCTTTTGGATTTCCTTCTTGATCAATAACAACCGCAGCGTTGTCATCATATCGTATTATCATACCGTTGTCGCGTTTGAGTTCTTTACAAGTACGTACAATGACAGCTCGGACCACTTCTGATCTTTCTAGAGGTGTATTTGGTACTGCTTCCTTGATTACAGCAACAATAATGTCACCAATATGAGCATATCGTCGATTACTAGCTCCTATGATTCGAATACACATCAATTCTCGGGCCCCGCTGTTATCCGCTACATTCAAATGGGTTTGAGGTTGAATCATATCATTTTTTTATCGGTTTTTTCTTTTTCAATGCAAAGGTATAAATAAAAAAAAGAAATATTATTTGTTCAAAACAAAAAAAGAAACCTGCAATTGTTTTTTTTTCATCCCAAAAAACCCTTTCGTTTGTTTCTACATTCCTATCCAGAAAGAATGAATTGAGTTCGTATAGGCATTTTAGATGCCGCTATTGAAATAGCCCTTCTAGCTATATTTTCTGCTACTCCGCTCATTTCATAAAGTATTCTACCGGGTTTAACAACAGCTACCCAATATTCGGGAGATCCTTTCCCCGAACCCATACGTGTTTCTGTAGGTCTTACTGTAACAGGTTTGTCTGGAAATATGCGTACCCATATTTTTCCACCGCGGCGTGCATTTCGTGTCATTGCTCGCCGCCCTGCTTCTATTTGTCTAGATGTGATCCAAGCGGGTTCAAGCGCTTGAAGAGCATATCTACCGAAGCAAATACGATTACCTCGATAAGATATTCCTTTCATTCTTCCTCTGTGTTGTTTACGGAATCTGGTTCTTTTGGGGTTATAGTTGATGGTTGTTTAGCAATTCCATCCATCTCTACTACAGAACCGGACACGAGAGTTTCTTCTCATCCAGCTCCTCGCGAATTAAACAATTAAAAATAATTAAACAAAAAAAAAT